TTAAAAATAAGCTAAATAAAGCTTTTGGGTTCATACCCCAAATATAAAGAAAAATCTTTTTTTTAAAAAATAAAGTGCCTGATAAAAGGATTATTCTGATAGGATAAATAATGTAATTTTTTACCTTTATTACATTTTATAGAATTAAACTATACCTAATAATATCAAAAATTATTGTGCATCATACACTAAAATATATATTTAAATTAAATTGAACTTAAATTTCTTTATAGATTGATTTCTTATATTTTATTTATTTATTATTTAATTCAAATAAAATATTTTTTATTTTTATTTTATTTTTTAGAACATTAATTTCAATTTCATCTAATTCATGATTAGGATGTTGAATTGGTTTAGAAATTAATTTATTAAGATTTATCCCCCTAATCTCTAACTCTAATAATTTATTTAATTCCGAAACTTCTTTAAAATATTTTTTAACACAATCAATTGCATCAATTAATTTCTTATTCACTATTTTATTTAATATAATTTTATTTCAAAATTTTGAAAATAATTTTTTAATTTCAATTTTAATTAATTCTTCAATATTAATAAAAATAGGATCAACCCCCTTTCATTTTTGATTCCCTAATATTATAGAAGGATTATCTTGATTAAATTGTTTTATTTTAATAACATGACAAAAAATTTCCCCCATAATTTTATTGTCTTATTATATAAATATTAATTTTATAATATTAATTATAATATTAAATGTAACAATTGGAGCCTTTGGAGGATTTAATCAAACTTCTTTACGAAAATTAATAGCTTTTTCATCAATTAATAACTTAGGTTGAATAATTGCAGCTATAATAATTAGTGAAAACTTATGAATATTTTATTTATTTATGTATACTTTTTTAGTAATAATAATGTGTTTTTTATTTTCCATTTTAAATATTTTTTTTATAAATCAATTATATAATTTTAATACAAATTTTTCAATTAAGATTTGTATCATAATTAATTTTTTTAGTTTAGGTGGATTACCACCTTTTTTAGGATTTTTCCCTAAATGAATTATTATTAATTTTTTACTAAATAATAATTTTTTTATTATTTCTTTTATTTTTATTATAATAAGATTAATTATATTATTTTTTTATATTCGAATTATATATTCATCATTAATATTTTTTAATTTTAAATTTAAATGATTAAAAATTTTCATTAAAAATAAATCAATAATTTTTATTAATTTTTTTAGTTTAATTTCTTTATTAGGAATAATTTTAAGAACCTTATTTTTTTTATAAGGTTTTAAGTTAAAATAAACTAATAATCTTCAAAATTATTTATAAAGAAAATTTCTTTAAGCCTTAGTATTTATATTATTTACCCCTTAAAATTTGCAATTTTATATCATTTTTGACTATAAAGCTAACTTAATTTTTATTTTATTAATAAAAGAGAAATATTCTCGTTAATAAATTTACAATTTATCGCTTAAAACTCAGCCATTTTATTAGCGAAAATGACTTTTTTCAACAAATCATAAAGATATTGGTACATTATATTTTATTTTTGGAATTTGAGCAGGAATAGTAGGAACATCTTTAAGTTTATTAATTCGAATAGAATTAGGAACTCCAGGATCATTTATTGGTGATGATCAAATTTATAATACTATTGTAACAGCTCATGCTTTTATTATAATTTTTTTTATAGTTATACCTATTATAATTGGAGGATTTGGAAATTGATTAGTACCTCTAATACTAGGAGCTCCTGATATAGCTTTTCCTCGAATAAATAATATAAGATTTTGACTTTTACCCCCATCATTAATATTATTAATTTCAAGAAGAGTTGTAGAAAATGGTGCAGGAACTGGATGAACAGTTTATCCCCCACTTTCATCTAATATCGCCCACGGAGGTTCATCTGTTGATTTAGCTATTTTTTCACTTCATTTAGCTGGAATTTCTTCAATTTTAGGAGCTATTAATTTTATTACTACTATTATTAATATACGAATTAATAATTTATCATTTGATCAAATACCTTTATTTATTTGAGCAGTTGGAATTACAGCTTTATTATTATTATTATCTCTACCCGTATTAGCTGGAGCTATTACTATACTTTTAACGGATCGAAATTTAAATACTTCTTTTTTTGACCCTGCTGGTGGAGGAGATCCAATTTTATATCAACATTTATTTTGATTTTTTGGGCATCCTGAAGTTTATATTTTAATTTTACCCGGATTTGGGATTATTTCCCATATTATTTCCCAAGAAAGAGGAAAAAAGGAAACTTTTGGATCATTAGGGATAATCTATGCAATAATAGCAATTGGATTATTAGGATTTATTGTATGAGCTCATCATATATTTACAGTTGGAATAGATATTGATACACGAGCTTATTTTACATCAGCAACTATAATTATTGCTGTACCAACAGGTATTAAAATTTTTAGATGATTAGCTACATTACATGGAACTCAAATTAATTTTAATCCTCCAATATTATGAAGATTAGGATTTGTTTTTTTATTTACAGTAGGGGGATTAACTGGAGTAATTTTAGCTAATTCTTCTATTGATATTACATTACATGATACTTATTATGTTGTTGCTCATTTTCATTATGTTTTATCAATAGGAGCTGTATTTGCTATTTTTGGTGGATTTATTCATTGATATCCTTTATTTTCAGGACTAACTATAAATTCTTTTTATTTAAAAATCCAATTTATTTCAATATTTATTGGAGTTAATTTAACTTTTTTCCCTCAACATTTTTTAGGGTTAGCTGGTATACCTCGTCGATATTCAGATTATCCTGATAGATTTATTTCATGAAATATTATTTCATCTTTAGGATCTTATATTTCATTATTATCAATATTTTTAATAATAATTATTATTTGAGAATCAATAATTAATCAACGACTAATTTTATTTTCTTTAAATATACCATCATCTATTGAATGATATCAAAATTTACCTCCAGCTGAACATTCTTATAATGAATTACCTATTTTAAGAAATTTCTAATATGACAGATTATATGTAATGGATTTAAACCCCATTTATAAAGGTTTTTCCTTTTTTTAGAAATGGCAACATGATCTAATTTTAATTTTCAAAACGGAGCTTCCCCATTAATAGAACAAATTATTTTTTTTCACGATCATACATTAATTATTTTAATTATTATTACTATTTTAGTCTTATATTTAACTGTTTATTTATTTTTTAATAAATATATTAATCGATTTTTATTAGAAAATCAAATAATTGAATTAATTTGAACAATTTTACCAGCTATTACATTAATTTTTATTGCTCTTCCTTCATTACGACTCCTTTATCTTTTAGATGAAACAAATAACCCATTAATTACAATTAAATCAATTGGACATCAATGATATTGAAGATATGAATATTCTGATTTTAATAATATTGAATTTGACTCATATATAATTCAAGATAGTGAAAATTTAAATAATTTTCGATTATTAGATGTTGATAATCGAATTATTTTACCCATAAATAATCAAATTCGAATTTTAATTACTGCTACAGATGTAATTCATTCCTGAACAATTCCATCTTTAGGGATCAAAGTTGATGCTAATCCAGGACGATTAAATCAATCCAGATTTTTTATTAATCGTCCTGGAATTTTTTATGGTCAATGCTCAGAAATTTGCGGGGCAAATCATAGATTCATACCTATTGTTATTGAAAGAATTTCAATTAAAAATTTTATTAATTGAGTAAATAATTATTCATTAGATGACTGAAAGCAAGTAATGGTCTCTTAAACCAATTTATAGTAAATTAGCATTTACTTCTAATGAAAAGAATTAGTTAATTTAATAACATAAATATGTCAAATTTAAATAATTACTATAGTAATATTCTTTAATTCCTCAAATAATACCTATTAATTGAATATTATCTTTTATATTTTTTATTTTTATTTTTATTTTATTTAATATTATAAATTATTATATTTTTAATTATAAATTTTTTATAAAAATTAATAACTTAAAAAAAATCAATAAAAATTTTAATTGAAAATGATAAATAATTTATTTTCAATTTTTGATCCATCAACAAATCTATTTATATTACCTTTAAATTGAATTAGAACTTTTATTGGACTAATATTTATACCACTTTCTTTTTGATTTATTCCTAATCGACATTTTATATTCTGAAGAATTATTATTAATAAATTACATAATGAATTTAAAACTTTATTAGGTGGTAGTAATAATAATAAAATTAATGGGTCAACATTCATTTTTATTTCTTTATTTTCCTTTATTTTATTTAATAATTTTTTAGGGTTATTTCCTTACATTTTTACAAGAACAAGCCATTTATCTATTTCATTATCTTTATCTTTTACTTTATGATTAAGATTTATAATTTACGGTTGAATTAATAATACTCAACATATATTTATTCACTTAATTCCACAAGGAACTCCTGGTATTTTAATACCATTCATAGTGTTAATTGAAACAATTAGAAATATTATTCGACCGGGAACTTTAGCCGTACGATTAACAGCTAATATAATTGCTGGGCATTTATTATTAACTTTATTAAGAGGTAGAAGAAGAAATTTACCTAATTATTTATTAATTATTTTAATTTTCATACAAATTTTACTATTAACTTTAGAATCAGCAGTTGCAATTATTCAATCTTATGTAATTACAGTATTAAGAACTCTTTATTCTAGTGAAGTAAACTAATGTCATTAAATCATAATCATCCATATCATTTAGTTGATTTTAGTCCATGACCTTTAACTAGAGCAATTGGAACAATAACTTTAGTAACAGGTTTAATTAAATGATTTCATAATTTTAATATAAATTTAATAATTTTAGGATATGTTATTATCATTTTATCAATATATCAATGATGACGAGATATTTACCGAGAAAGAACTCTTCAAGGTAATCACACATTATTAGTTTCTAATGGATTACGATGAGGAATAATTTTATTTATTATTTCAGAAGTATTTTTTTTTATTTCCTTTTTTTGAGCTTTTTTTCATAGAAGTTTATCACCTAATATTGATATTGGATCAATATGACCCCCATTAAATATTTTACCCTTTAACCCATTTCAAATTCCATTACTTAACACTATTATTTTAATTACATCAGGAATAACTGTAACATGAGCTCATCATGCTTTAATAGAAAATAATTTTTCTCAAACCTCACAAAGATTATTCGTAACAATTAATTTAGGAATTTATTTTACTATTTTACAAGCTTATGAATATATTGAAGCTTCATTTACTATTGCAGATAGTATTTATGGATCCACATTTTTCATAGCAACAGGATTTCACGGATTACACGTAATTATTGGAACAACATTTTTATTAATTTGTTATATTCGTCATTTAAATAATCACTTTTCTATAAATCACCATTTTGGATTTGAAGCAGCAGCTTGATATTGACATTTTGTAGATGTTGTATGATTATTTCTTTATATTTCTATTTATTGATGAGGTAATTAATTATTTATATAATATATTTAGTATATTTGACTTCCAATCAAAAAGATTAATTAAAATTTAATATAAATAATTATTTTATTACTTAATTTATCCATTATTTTAATTATTATTAGTAATATTTTAATAATTTTAGCATCAATTTTATCAAAAAAATCTCTTATAGACCGAGAAAAATGTTCACCTTTTGAATGTGGATTTGACCCAAAATCATTAGCTCGAATTCCATTTTCTTTACATTTTTTTTTAATTACAATAATTTTTTTAATTTTTGATGTAGAAATTGCATTAATTTTCCCAATTATCCCTCTATTTAAAATAGTTAATTTTTTTATTTGAGCTAAAATTAGCATATTCTTTATTGTAATATTATTAATTGGTTTATTTCATGAATGAAATCAAAATATACTTAACTGAATTAATTAGAATTATAGTTTATTTAAAACATTTGATTTGCAATCAAAAAATATTGAATTTCAATTTATTTTAAATAAGAAGCAATATTGCATTTAATTTCGACTTAAAAGAAAGAGTTATATAATACTCCTTATTTATTAATTGAAACCAAATTAGAGGTATATCACTGTTAATGATATTATTGAATAAAAAATTCCAATTAAAATTTAAAGAAAGAAATATATTTATAATTAAGCTGCTAACTTAATTTATAGTGAATTATATCATTAATATTTCTTATTTATATAGTTTAAAAATAAAACATTACATTTTCATTGTAAATATAAAAATACCTTTTTTATAAATAATTTAATATTTAAAGATTATATAATCACCTTAATAGCTTCAATATTACACTCTTATTTTAAGCTATTTAAATAAATTATTAATATAAAAAATATAATTATTATTCAAATAATAAATCTAAATAAATAAATTTTAAAATTTCTTATATGAAAAATATAATAAATAGAAGAATAATTTTTTATAATTTTATATATTCCATAACCACTATATAATTCACTTCACCCTATATCAATATTTTTAACTAATTTTTGACCTATTCTTAAAAATTTATAATTCACCCCATAAGTTGATAAATTAGGTATAAATCATATTATAGCTAAAAAACATCTTAATTTATAAGTTAAAATAAATTTATTTATCGAATAAATATTTATAGAACTTATTATTAAACCTATTAATATACCTAAAAATCTAACATAAATAACTATTATTTTTATATTTATAGGTAGATAAATTATATAAGGATAAGAAAAAATTAATCATCTTAATATTCTACCCGAAAATAAACTTATTATTAATAAAATTAATATTCTTTTTAATATAACATAATCTTCATCATATAAATTATAAATTCTTAATAAATTATAATCATTAATTATTAAATATATTAATAAACGAATAGTATAAAATATAGTTAATCCGGTAGAAATATAATACAGATAAAAAATAAATATATTTAAATTTCTTATTCTAACTATTTCTAAAATTAAGTCTTTTGAATAAAATCCTGCTAAAAATGGAATTCCACATAAAGCTAAATTTGAAATATTTAAACATAATCTTGTTAAAGGAATATAAACTCTGATTCCACCTATAAAACGAATATCCTGATTATTATTTATTATATGAATAATTATCCCAGAACATATAAATAATAAAGCTTTAAATATAGCATGAGTAAGTAAATGAAAAAAAGCTAAATCTCTAAAGCCTATTCTTAAAATTCTTATTATTAAACCTAATTGTCTTAAAGTAGATAAAGCAATAATTTTTTTTAAGTCAAATTCATAATTAGCTGAAATTCCAGCTATAAATATTGTTAAACCTGATAATAATAATAAAATTTTTAAAAAAAAAATATTAATTAATAATTCATTAAACCGAATTAATAAATAAACCCCTGCAGTAACTAAAGTAGATGAATGAACTAAAGCTGAAACAGGAGTAGGGGCTGCTATTGCAGCCGGTAATCATGAACTAAATGGAATCTGAGCTCTTTTTGTTATAGCTGCTAAAATAATTATAATCCCTACTATATTTATTGAATAATCATTATTTATAAAACTTAAATAAAAAATATAATTTCAACTACCATAATTTATTATTCAAGAAATCACTATTAAAATTATTACATCACCAATTCGATTAGATAAAGCAGTCAATATACCTGCATTATAAGATTTTATATTTTGATAATAAATTACTAAACAATAAGAAACTAAACCTAAACCATCTCAACCTAAAAAAATTCTAATAATATTCGGTCTAATAATTAATAAAATTATAGAAAAAACAAATAATAAAACCAAAATAATAAAACGATTTAAATTAATTTCTGAAGATATATATCTCATTCTATAATAAATAACAGAAGAAGAAATTAATCTCACAAATATTATAAATAACAAAGACATTCAATCTAATAAAACTGATATGACAATATTTATTGAATTTAAAGAAATAATTTCCCACTCTAAAAAAAGAACATAATTATTTATAATAAAATAAACTATAAATAAAAAATTTATTAATATAAAAAAAAATAAAAAAAAAAATCTAATAAAACAAATTGAATAATTTATAAAAAAATTGGATTTTTTTCAAATAATTTAAAAAGATTCTTTCTTATCTTTGACTCCACAAATCAATATTTTTATTAAACTATTTAAATAAAATCAAATTATAGAATAATCAATCTTTAAAACTAAAATATTTAAAGGCAATCAATGTAATATTAATATTAAATATTCTCGAGAAACTCCTATATAAAATCTATAAGTATTTATTCTGTATTTTCCATGTTGAGAAAATGAATATAAATATAAGCTATAAACAGCTCTAAAAAAAGAAATTAATGCTAACATAATCATTGAAATTTTTGATCATCTTACTAATCTTATAATTAAATTAATTTCACCCATTAAATTTAGAGAAGGGGGGGCTGCTATATTAGAAGATAATAATAAAAATCATCATAATCTTATTGAAGGTATAAAATTTATTATTCCTTTATTTAAATACAAACTTCGTCTGTTTAATCGTTCATAATTAATATTTGATAAACAAAATATCCCAGAAGAACATAATCCATGACCAATTATTATAACATAAGCACCTATAAATCCTCAATAATTTATTGTAAAAATTCCACCAATTACTATTCCTATATGAGCAACAGATGAATAAGCAATTAAAGATTTAATATCAATTTGAGCTAAACATTTTAATCTAATAAATCTACCCCCAACTAATCTAATAACAATTCAAATATATCTTAATTTTAAATTTACTTCTTGTATAAAAATTATAATACGCAATAACCCATAACCCCCTAATTTTAATATAACACCAGCTAAAATTATAGAACCAGAAATAGGCGCTTCTACATGAGCTTTAGGAAGTCATAAATGGATAAAATATATAGGTATTTTTACTAAAAAAGCTATAATTATAGAAATATATAATAATATATTATTAAAATTATAAAATTTTAATAAATAAATTATTAAACTATCTGATTTAATATAAATATAAAAAATTCCTAAAAGTAAAGGTAATGATATAAATAAAGTATAAAACAATAAATACATACCTGCTTGAATTCGTTCAGGTTGGTACCCCCAACCAATAATTAATATTAAAGTAGGGATTAATCTCCCCTCAAAAAATAAATAAAATATAAATAAATTTATTACTCTAAAAGTTAAAAATAACATTAATAATAATAATAAAATATTTAATAAAAAAAAATTAAAATAAAAATTAGTTTTATATAAATTTTCTCTTGCTATAATTATTAATGAGCAAATTCAAATTCTTAATAAAATTAAACCAAATGAAATTATATCACAACCAAATATATATCTTAAATTACTAAAATTATTAATTATTATTGATAAATTTATAAATAATAGTATTATAAAAAATAATATTATTTGAACCAATCAAAATATTTTTTTTTTAAAAATTAAAAGTATTATAAATAAAATTATAAATAAAAACTTTATCATTAAATTAAATTAAATCTTTGAAAATAATCATTTCCATGAGTTCGAATCAAAGAAACTAAAATAGATAACCCTAAAGCCCCCTCACACACTGATAAAACTAAAAAAATTATTAATATATATATATTATAATCAATTATTCTTAAATATAACATTAATATAAAATAAATTCTTAATACAATAAACTCTAATCTTATTAAAACAATTAATAAATGTTTTCGTTTTGATACAAAAATTATATTTCCAATAACAAACATAATAAAAATAATCATATAAGTATTTATTATCATTTGTTTTTATAGTTTAAAAAAAACATTGGTCTTGTAAATCAAAAATAAGAAATTCTTTAAAAACTTCAAAGAAAAAGAAATATCTTTATCTATAATCTCCAAAATTATTATTTTAATAAACTATTCTTTGATATTACAAAATTATTATTATCATTATTTTTATTAATTATTTCAATATTTATATTTTTTGTAAATCATCCTTTATCTATAGGAATATTAATTTTATTACAAACTCTAATTTTATGTTTATTATCAGGAATATTAATTAATACTTATTGATTTTCTTATATTTTATTTTTAACTTTCTTAGGGGGATTATTAGTTTTATTTATTTATGTATCCAGAATTGCATCTAATGAAATTTTTAAAATTTTTATTTATAATAAAATTATAATTTTATTTATATTAATTTTTACTTTTATTATAAGAATTTTTTTTATAAACAACTTAAATTGAATAAATATTAATTTTAATAATGAAATAAATAATTTATTTAATATATTTATATTTTTTAATGTAGAAAATAATATTAATTTATCTAAATTATATAATGAACAAACTTATTTTTTAATAATAATAATAATTATTTATTTATTTATTACTTTAATTGCAGTAGTAAAAATTACTAATATTTTTTTTGGTCCTTTGCGGCCTTTTAATTAACAAATGATAATTATATTTAAGTCAATACGAAAAACTCACCCAATTATAAAAATTATTAATGGGTCATTAATTGATATACCTTCTCCTTCTAATATTTCATCATGATGAAATTTTGGATCTTTATTAGGATTATGTTTAATTATTCAAATTATTACTGGATTATTTTTAACCATATACTATACAGCTAATATTGAATTAGCTTTTTATAGAGTAAATTATATTTGTCGAAATGTAAATTATGGGTGAATAATTCGAACTTTACATGCTAATGGAGCATCTTTTTTTTTTATTTGTGTATATTTACATATTGGTCGAGGAATTTATTATGAATCATTTAATTTAACATATACTTGAATAATTGGAGTTATTATTTTATTTTTACTTATAGCAACAGCATTTATAGGATATGTTTTACCTTGAGGACAAATATCTTTTTGAGGGGCAACTGTTATTACTAATTTATTATCTGCTATTCCTTATTTAGGGACTATATTAGTAAATTGAATCTGAGGGGGATTTGCTGTTGATAATGCCACATTAACTCGATTTTATACTTTCCATTTTTTATTACCATTTATTGTCTTAATAATAGTTATAATTCATTTATTATTTTTACATCAAACTGGGTCAAATAATCCTTTAGGTATTAATAGAAATTTAGATAAAATTCCTTTTCATCCATTTTTTTCTTTTAAAGATTTAATTGGATTTATTATTTTAATAATATTACTAATTTTATTAACTTTAACTAATCCATACTTACTAGGAGATCCTGATAATTTTATTCCTGCTAATCCTTTAGTTACCCCTATTCATATTCAACCTGAATGATATTTTTTATTCGCCTATGCAATTTTACGATCCATTCCTAATAAATTAGGTGGAGTTATTGCTTTAGTAATATCTATTTTAATTTTAATTATTTTACCTTTTACTTATAATAAAAAAATTCAAGGAATTCAATTTTATCCAATTAATCAAATTTTATTTTGATTCATAGTAGTAACAGTAATTTTATTAACTTGAATTGGAGCTCGACCCGTTGAAGATCCCTATGTAATTACAGGTCAAATTTTAACAGTTATTTATTTTTCTTATTTTATTATTAATCCAATTATTAATAAATACTGAGATAACTTAATATTTTATTAATTAATGAGCTTGAATATAAGCATTTGTTTTGAAAACTTAAGAAAGAATAATAATTCTATTAATTTATACTAAATTTATTTTTTAACTAAATAAAATTTTTAATCCAATAAATAATAATAAAAAATTTAATGAAACTGGTAAATAACTTTTTCAACATAAATATATTAACTTATCATAACGATATCGAGGTAATGTACCTCGAATTCAAATAAATATAAAAGAAACTAATGTTAATTTAAAATAAAAAATCAAATTTATTCTATAACCTCCTATATAAATCATTACAAATAATATTCTTATAAATAAAATTATAGAATATTCAGCTAAAAAAATTAAAGCAAATCCCCCTCTTCTATATTCAATATTAAACCCTGAAACTAATTCTCTTTCCCCTTCAGCAAAATCAAATGGAGTTCGATTTGTTTCAGCTATTAAAGAAGATAAAAAACATATTCTTAAAGGAAATATAATAAAAATAAATCAAATTTTATTTTGATATAAATTTAATTTTATTAAATTAAATCTTATAATTATAACTAATCTAGATATTATAATTAAAGCTAAACTAACTTCATAAGAAATTGTTTGAGCTACAGCACGTAAACCCCCTAATAAAGAATAATTAGAATTTGAAGATCAACCAGCTATTAATAATACATAAACCCCTAAACTAATTCTACATAAAAAAAATAAAATACCCAAATTAAATGAAATTAAATTAAAATAATAAGGAATTAATAATCAAATAATTAAAGATAAAATAAAACCAATAATAGGGGATAAATAATAAAATAAATAATTTGAATAATTAGGATAAATTATTTCTTTAGAAAATAATTTTAAACCATCAGAAAAAGGTTGCAATAACCCAATAAATCCCAATTTATTAGGACCTTTTCGAATTTGAATATACCCTAAAACTTTCCGTTCTATTAAGGTTAAAAAAGCTAATCTAATTAAAACTCCAATAACTAAAATAATTAAACCAATTAAGATATTTACTATATCAATTAATAACATTTACTATTCATATAATATAAATTATACATAAATGAATTCTAAAGTCATCACAATTTTCTGCCAAAATAGTTACAAATAAATTAATAATATTCTTAAATTAAAATTATTTTAAATATTTGATCCTTTCGTACTAAAATATTTTAATTATTTAAAGATAGAAACCAACCTGGCTTACACCGGTTTGAACTCAGATCATGTAAGATTTTAATGATCGAACAGATCAAAAATTTAAACTTTTGCATTTAATTTTTATCTTAATCCAACATCGAGGTCGCAAACTTTTTTTTTTATTTGAACTAAAAAAAAATATTACGCTGTTATCCCTAAGGTAATTTAATCTTTTAATCATAAATAATGGATCATTTAATCAATTATTTTTGTTAAAAATTACAAAAAGTTTATTAAATTTTTTTATCACCCCAACAAAATAATTAAAAAATTTTTTTATAAAAATTTTATAATTTATAAAAAATAAATTTAATTATAAAACTCTATAGGGTCTTCTCGTCTTTTAAAATTATTTTAGCTTTTTAACTAAAAAATTAAATTTTAAATATAATTTAGAGACAGCTTATATTTCATTCAATCTTTCATACAAGTCTTCAATTAAAAGACTATTGATTATGCTACCTTTGTACAGTCAAAATACTGCAGCCCTTTAATTCATATCAGTGGGCAGATTAGACTTTAAATTATTTTCAAAAAGACATGTTTTTGATAAACAAGTGAATATATTTATTTGCCGAATTCCTTTTAATTATCTTATTAAAAATTTTCATATTTTTTATGATTTATACTAATTTTATCATTATTTCTTTTATTTTATTATTTAATATAATTTTTTTATAAAAAATTAAATTCAATTAAATTTTATTTATTTTAAAATATTTTATAATAAATATTAATTTTTAAACAATTTAAATTTTAAAAATTTTAAATTTTATTTTTAATTTTATTATAAAAATTTAATTTAAAGCTTATCCCTTAAAATATTTAAACCTTATTTATTTAAATTTTATTAATTAATTTAAATAAAAAAAAGTTTTAAAATTAAATTTTTTTCTAAAAAAATTAGATATATTTAAAAACGATTAACATTTCATTTCAAATTAATTATTTAAAATAATTATGCTACATTAACTTTTTTAATTAATTATCTCTTTTAAATTCGAAATTTTTTTATTTAAAATTTTTTTTTAATAAACTCTGATACACAAGATACAATAATTAAAATTTACTTTTTATCAAATTTATTTTCAATTATTTCAAATTTATTTTACAATACTAATTAACTATAAAATTTATAATTTTTTCTATATAAATACTTTAACCCCCATTATCATATTTTATATTAAAATTATTTTTATTATTTATCTTTATTATTAATTTTCCCCCTTCAAATTAATTAAATTTTAATTTCTTTTCAATGTAAATGAAATACTTAATAACAAGCTCTAATTTGATCATTCTAGAAACACTTTCCAGTACTTCTACTTTGTTACGACTTATTTCAATTTTTAAATGAAAGTGACGGGCAATATGTACATATTTTAATTTTCAATCATTTTATTAAATTAAATAAAATTACATTTAAATCCACTTTCAATTATTTTTTTCAAAATATATTTTCATTTAAATAAATTTATTGTAATCCATTATATTCTTAATTATAATCTGCATCTTGATCTGAATTAATTTTTATAAAAATTTTTAAATATTATTATTATTAAAAAATATTTTTTTAACAACGATATACAAAATTTTAAATTAAGTAAATTTATTCGTGGATTATCAATTATTAAACAGATTCCTCTAAATGAACTAAAATACCGCCAAATTATTTAAGTTTCAATAAATTATTATTTACTATTTTAGTATTTTTCATAAAAATTTTATAATAGGGTATCTAATCCTAGTTTAAGTGTAAATTTATTAAATCATAATCTTTATATGAAATTTTATAAAATTAAAATTTTACTTAATAATTTTATATTTATTTTAAATTATAAATCAATTATTATAAACTAAAAAAATTCAATTCAATTTTTGTATAACCGCAACTGCTGGCACAAAATTTGTTATTAATTTAAATATTACTAAATCTTAATTTCTTAAATTTTTAAATATAATTACTACTTTAATTATTAATTATTTTTAAAATAATTAAAAATTCATACTAAAATTTGTATGTAAAATAAATTTATAATGAATTTTATAAATCATAAAAAATTTATTTATATATATATAAATTTACCATAGATTTTTTTTTTTTTTATGTAAAATTAAAAATTAATATTAATAATTTAATTTATTAATAATTATTTAATAAATATTAATTAATATATTAATTTATTTATTTTTAATAATAATTAAATATAAATTTATTAATATATATATATATACAAATATATATATATATGTATTTAAATATAATAATATAATAAATATTTAATATAAATAATATTTTAAATAAAAAATTTTTTATGATTTACAAATTCATTATTTTATGTTACTAAACCATAATAAATAATTTTTATAATAAATAATAAAAAATA